AGACTATGGAGTACGTTATTTGATCAATTGATTTGATCAAATAATATTCGATCCTTTCTGCAACTTAGAATTGATTCAGAACAATTTTTTTATGAAAAAAAATTAAAAAAAAAAGATACAAGAAAAATATAGAAGGATTCTTTTATACAAGGCAATCAACTCCATTTAGAACAACTTCCGTTGAGTCTCTGCACCTATCCTTTTTTATTCTGTCTTTATGAACCTTTGTTATTTTTTTTTTTGTTTTCGAAAAACAAAAAAAGGATTTGGCTCAGGATTGCCCATTTTTGATTCCAGGGTTTCTCTGAATTTGAAAGTTATCACTTTGTAAGTTTCCATACCAAGGCTCAATCCAATTAAGTCCGTAGCGTCTACCAATTTCGCCATATCCCCGCTTCTTTATTTGATTTGTTTTGAGATTAAGATCTCATTATTATGTCATGTCCTTTTTTTCTTTCATTTTGATTCTACTGGAACTGTTAAATTCATTAGATACTGATTCCTGTATCAGTCTTTCCTCTTATTTGCTTCTTATTTTATTTGATTTCTTATCTATTCTCTTTCATCTCTATGGTAGAACCATATTTGGTCTAATCAGAAATGATTCTATCATTTCTGTATCCACAATTCAATATGGATATATATATATATACCCTATTTTTTCTATATACCTCTCTTCCTATCATTTTTCTCATGCAATTTTGCATACTCGAAGGGTCAATTCTTTTCTTTTAGTCAATTCTTTTATATTATATATATAGTATTTTTTTCTACATTCATATTAATTATGAATAACTAAGAATGAAAGGTTAATAGATAGGATTCCTGCAGTGAAATTCCTATGGATGTACAATTTATGTTATGCGAGCCCGCTTAGCTCAGAGGTTAGAGCATCGCATTTGTAATGCGATGGTCATCGGTTCGACTCCGATAGCCGGCTTTTTTCTATTTTCTATTTGTTTGAGTTTTTACGTGATTGATAATGTCTTTTTAAAATTCAAGAATATTGAAATTCTTTCCTTTTTTCCAAAGGTTACCGATTATTATGTCGTAGGAATGTAAAGTTCTAAATAATTGTTAGAGTAGTTAAATCTCCGCAAAACAAATCAAGAAAAAGAAAAGGACCTTTTTCTTTTCCTATATACATTCTTTCTTTCTATCTATATATATAGATTTTGTTTCTATAATCTATCTAGTAGGGGTATATATATATAATATATAAGTATATTATAGGGTATAATAAGTATATTAGGAGTATTTATGTCACGTTACCGAGGACCTCGTTTCAAAAAAATACGCCGTTTGGGCGCCTTGCCGGGATTAACTAGTAAAAGTCCTAGAGTCGGGAGTGCTTTTTGGCGCTCTGGTAGAAAATCTCAATATTGTATGCGTTTAGAAGAAAAACAAAAATTGCGCTTTCATTATGGTCTTACAGAACGACAATTACTGAAATACGTGCGTATTGCCGCAAAAGCCAAAGGACGGACGGGTCAGGTTTTACTTCAATTACTTGAAATGCGTTTAGATAATATCCTTTTTCGATTAGGTATGGCGTCAACTATTCCTCAAGCCCGCCAATTAGTTAATCATAGACATATTTTAGTTAATGATCGTATAGTGGATATACCAAGTTATCGCTGCAAACCCCGTGATCTTATTACAGTGAAGGATGAACAAAAATCGAAAGATATGATTAAAAAATCTCTTGACTCATTCTCCTGGGCCAAATTGCCAACACATTTGATTCTTTACCCCCAAAAATATAAAGGATTGGTCAATCAAATAATAGATAGTAAATGCGTTGGTTTGAAAATAAATGAATTACTAGTCATAGAATATTATTCTCGTCAGACTAAAACCTAACTAAAAAAAGAGGGGTTCGGACAATTTTGCCCCAATTACCGAAGTAATAAGTAAAGAAATAAAAAGAAAGTAAGGGGTTGATCGTAGGATTTTCCCCCATTGATATATCATAGAAGAATGATATGGCTATTTTCATGCCTTGTCCATTCTTTCCAGAGAAATTAGGGCTAAAGAATCCATATCAAGGAAAGGTCTAACTCTTGGAATAAAGGTATCCGTTATTATGTGATTTGATATATTGTGGTCGGTCACATTGATAATTTTTATGAAGGTACGGAAAGAGAGGGATTCGAACCCTCGGTACGAAAAACTCATACAACGGATTAGCAATCCGACGCTTTAGTCCACTCAGCCATCTCTCCCAATCGAAAAAAAAAGAGAATTACCATATTACATTAATGGGGTTTGAAAAAGAAAGTCCTTTTATATGCCCTTTTTTTTTATTACTTTATTCCTTTTGTTTCCTTTTATTCCATTACTTTTAGACCCTATTCTATATTATCATATAATAGACTATTATAGTCTAGTCTATATTCTTGACTAGATATTCAAGTCAATTTTTTTAATATCTATAAAAGTAAAGGATTGTAGAAAAAAGTATTCTAAGAAATTGGATTTTCTATGTATTAAAAAATAG